TTAAAAATAAGCTAAACTAAGCTTTTGGGTTCATACCCCAAATATAAAGGAAATACCTTTTTTTTAAAAAATAAAGTGCCTGACAAAAAGGATTATTCTGATAGGATAAATTATGTAAACAATTTTACCTTTATTATATTTTATAGAATTAAACTATATCTATTAACATCAAAAATTAATGTGCATCTTACACTAAAATATAATATATTTAACATATTAAGAAATTAAAATTCTTTAAAATTAATATCAATTAATTATTTTTAATTTTTTTTTATTTAAATTCAAATAAAATATTTTTTATATTCATTTTATTTATTAGAACACTGATTTCAATTTCTTCTAATTCATGATTTGGGTGTTGAATTGGATTAGAAATTAATCTTATAAGATTTATCCCCCTAATTTCTAAATCTAATAATTTATTAGCTTCAGAAGCAGCTTTAAAATATTTTTTAACACAGTCTATTGCTTCTATTAATTTCTTATTTTATATTATTATAAAAATAATTTTATTTAAAAATTTCGAAATTAATAATATTATTACGTTAATAATTAATTCATCAATATTAATAAAAATAGGGGCTGCCCCATTTCATTTTTGATTCCCAAATATTGTAGAAGGACTTTCTTGATTTAATAATTTTATTTTAATAACATGACAAAAAATTACCCCCATAATTTTATTGTCATATTATTTTAATAAAAATTTATTAATTTTTAGAATCTTATTAAATATTATTATCGGCGCTATTGGAGGCTTAAATCAAACATCCTTACGAAAAATAATAGCTTTTTCCTCTATCAATAATTTAGGTTGAATAATTTCATCAATTATAATTAGAGAAAACTTATGATTTTTTTATTTGTGTATATATTCATTTTTAATTAGAACTATATGTTTTTTTTTTTATGTTATAAATTCATATTTTATTAATCAATTATTTATTTTAAATATAAAACCTTTAATTAAAATTAATTTATTAATTAATTTTATATCATTAGGAGGATTACCTCCTTTTATTGGATTTTTCCCCAAATGAATTATTATTAATTTTTTAATAATAAATAATTTTTATTTAATAACATTTACATTTATTATAATAAGATTAATTATATTATTTTTTTATATTCGAATTATTTACTCATCATTTATAATAAACTATTTTAAAATAAAATGATTTAAAATTAATTTAAAAAATAATTTATTTTTTATAATAAATTTATTTTCAATATTTTCAATTTCAGGAATTATTTTAAGAACTATATTTTTTTTTTAATAGAAGGTTTTAAGTTAAAATAAACTAATAATCTTCAAAATTATTTATAAAGAAAATTTTCTTTAAGCCTTAATAATATTTAAATTATAACTTAAAATTTGCAATTTTATATCATTTTTTGAATATAAGACTTAAAAATAATAAAAGAGAAAATTTTCTCGTTAATAAATTTACAATTTATCGCTTAAATCTCAGCCATTTTATTTTATTAAAAAGCGAAAATGACTTTATTCAACAAATCATAAAGATATTGGAACATTATACTTTATTTTTGGTATTTGAGCTGGGATAGTTGGAACTTCTTTAAGTTTATTAATTCGAGCAGAATTAGGAAATCCTGGGTCTTTAATTGGAGATGATCAAATTTATAACACTATTGTAACAGCCCATGCATTTATTATAATTTTTTTTATAGTTATACCAATTATAATTGGGGGTTTTGGAAATTGATTAGTACCTTTAATACTGGGTGCCCCTGATATAGCTTTCCCACGAATAAATAATATAAGATTTTGATTATTGCCCCCATCTATTACTCTTTTAATTTCAAGAAGAATTGTAGAAAATGGGGCAGGAACTGGTTGAACGGTTTACCCGCCTTTATCATCTAATATTGCTCATGGGGGAAGTTCAGTAGATTTAGCTATTTTTTCATTACATTTAGCTGGTATTTCTTCAATTTTAGGAGCTATTAATTTTATTACAACAATTATTAATATACGATTAAATAATTTATCATTTGATCAAATACCTTTATTTGTTTGATCTGTGGGGATTACAGCATTCTTATTATTATTATCTTTACCGGTTTTAGCTGGAGCTATTACAATATTATTAACTGATCGAAATTTAAATACATCATTTTTCGATCCCGCAGGAGGAGGAGACCCAATTCTTTATCAACACTTATTTTGATTTTTTGGGCATCCAGAAGTATATATTTTAATTTTACCAGGATTTGGGATAATCTCTCATATTATTTCTCAAGAAAGAGGAAAAAAGGAAACTTTTGGTTGTTTAGGAATAATTTACGCTATATTAGCAATTGGAATCTTAGGATTTATTGTATGAGCTCATCATATATTTACTGTTGGAATAGATATTGATACCCGAGCATATTTTACATCAGCCACAATAATTATTGCCGTACCAACAGGAATTAAAATTTTTAGTTGATTAGCAACTCTTCATGGAACTCAAATTAATTTTAGCCCATCAATCCTATGAAGTTTAGGATTTGTATTTTTATTCACTGTCGGGGGATTAACAGGGGTAGTTTTAGCTAATTCATCTATTGATATTACACTACACGATACTTATTATGTGGTGGCTCATTTTCATTACGTCCTATCTATAGGGGCTGTATTTGCTATTATAGGGGGATTTGTTCACTGATATCCACTATTCACGGGCTTATCTTTAAACCCCTATATATTAAAAATTCAATTTTTAATCATATTTATCGGAGTAAATATAACTTTTTTTCCTCAACATTTTTTAGGTTTAGCTGGAATACCTCGACGATATTCAGATTATCCTGATTCATATATTTCATGAAATATTGTATCATCATTAGGGTCTTATATTTCATTACTAGCAGTAATAATAATTTTAATTATTATTTGAGAATCAATAATTAATCAACGAATAATTTTATTTACTCTAAATATATCATCAAATATTGAATGACTTCAAAATTTACCTCCAGCTGAACACTCATATAATGAATTACCTATTTTAAGAAACTTCTAATATGGCAGACTATATGTAATGGATTTAAACCCCATTTATAAAGGAATATCCTTTTTTTAGAAATGGCAACTTGATCAAATTTAAATTTACAAAATGGAGCATCCCCATTAATAGAACAAATTATTTTTTTCCATGACCACACATTAATTATTCTAATTATAATTACCATTTTAGTGAGATATTTAATAACTAACCTATTATTTAATAAATATATTAATCGATTTTTATTAGAAGGACAAATAATTGAATTAATTTGAACAATTTTACCCGCTATTACTTTAATTTTTATTGCTCTACCCTCATTACGACTACTATATCTATTAGATGAATTAAATAACCCTTTAATCACATTAAAATCAATCGGACACCAATGATATTGAAGATATGAATATTCTGATTTTCATAATGTTGAATTCGACTCTTATATAATCCCATCAAATGAAATAAACCCAAATAACTTTCGTTTATTAGATGTTGATAATCGAATTATTTTACCAATAAATAATCAAATTCGAATTATAGTAACAGCAACAGATGTTATTCATTCATGAACTATCCCCTCATTAGGGGTTAAGGTAGATGCAAATCCTGGACGTTTAAATCAAACAAATTTTTTTATTAATCGCCCTGGAATTTATTATGGTCAATGTTCAGAAATCTGTGGGGCTAATCATAGCTTTATACCTATTGTAATTGAAAGAATTTCAATCAAAAACTTTATTAACTGAATTAACAATTATTCATCATTAGATGACTGAAAGTAAGTATTGGTCTCTTAAACCACTTTATAGTAAATTAACAACTACTTCTAATGAAAGAATTAGTTAATCAATAACATAAATATGTCAAATTTAAATTATTACAATATTAAAGTAATATTCTTTTATCCCACAAATAATACCAATTAATTGAATTTTATCATTTTTTATATTTATTTTTATTTTTATTATTTTTAACATTATAAATTATTATATTATAATAAATAATAAAAATTTAAGTAATAAAAATAAAAATCTTAATTATAAATCAACAAATAATTTAACTTGAAAATGATAAGTAATTTATTTTCAATTTTTGACCCATCAACGAATTTATTTAACTTATCAATTAATTGAATTAGAACAATATTAGGTTTAATTTTTATTCCTTATGGATTTTGATTAATTCCCAATCGACACTATTATTTTTGAAATTTTATTTTAATTAAATTACATAATGAATTTAAAACTTTATTAAAAAATAACTATTTTCAAGGATCAACTTTTATTTTTATTTCTTTATTTTCATTCATCCTATTTAATAATTTTTTAGGTTTATTTCCATATATCTTTACAAGAACAAGTCACTTAACCTTATCCTTATCAATTTCTCTCCCTTTATGATTAAGATTTATACTATATGGATGAATTAATAATTATCAACATATATTTGCACACATAATTCCCCAAGGAACCCCTAATGTATTAATACCATTCATAGTATTAATTGAAACAATTAGAAACATTATCCGACCAGGAACACTAGCTGTACGATTAACAGCTAATATAATTGCAGGACATTTATTAATAACTTTATTAAGAAGAACAGGATCAAGAATAGCTTCATATATAATTATATTTTTAATTATCATTCAAATTTTATTATTAATTTTAGAATCTGCAGTAGCAATTATTCAATCTTATGTAATTGCTATTTTAAGAACTTTATACTCTAGAGAAGTAAATTAAACTAATGAAAATTAACTTTAATCACCCATATCACTTAGTTGATTATAGTCCCTGACCTTTAACAGGAGCCATCGGAACCATAACATTAGTAACAGGTATAGTAAAATGATTTCATAATTTTAACATTAATTTACTAATTATCGGTTATTTAATTATTATTTTAACTATATATCAATGATGACGAGATATTTGTCGAGAAGGAACTCTTCAAGGTAAACACACAATCTTAGTTACAACAGGACTTCGATGAGGTATAATCTTATTTATTGTGTCTGAAATTTTTTTTTTTTTATCATTTTTTTGAGCATTTTTCCACAGAAGATTAGCCCCAAATATTGAAATTGGGTCTATTTGACCGCCTGTGGGGATTATTACATTTAACCCATTTCAAATTCCACTATTAAACACAATTATTTTAATTAGATCTGGAGTAACTATTACTTGAGCACACCACGCTCTTATAGAAAATAACTATTCTCAATGTACAAAAGGATTATTTATAACAATTATCTTAGGAATTTATTTCACAATTTTACAAGCCTACGAATATTTAGAAGCACCATTCACAATCGCAGACAGAATTTATGGTTCTACATTTTTCATAGCAACAGGATTCCACGGACTTCACGTTATAATTGGAACTATATTTTTAATTACCTGCTTAATACGACATTTAAATAAACATTTTTCTAGAAATCACCATTTTGGTTTTGAAGCTGCAGCATGATATTGCATTTTTCATAGCAACAGGATTCCACGGACTTCACGTTATAATTGGAACTATATTTTTAATTACCTGCTTAATACGACATTTAAATAAACATTTTTCTAGAAATCACCATTTTGGTTTTGAAGCTGCAGCATGATATTGGCATTTTGTTGATGTAGTTTGGTTATTTCTTTATATTTCAATTTACTGATGAGGTAACTAATAACTAAATAAAAAATTTATATAATATAATAAGTATATTTGACTTCCAATCAAAAAGTTTAAAAAATTTTAATATAAATAATTATCTTAATAATAATTATAGCATTTATCATCATAATAATTTCTAATATTATAATAATTTTATCTATTATTTTATCAAAAAAATCATTTATAGACCGAGAAAAATCCTCCCCATTTGAATGTGGATTTGACCCAAAATCATTAGCACGTATTCCCTTTTCAATACATTTTTTTTTAATTACAATAATTTTTTTAATTTTTGATGTAGAAATTGCATTAATTTTTCCAATAATTAAATTATTTAAATTAGTTAATTTTTTTATTTGAATAAAAATTAGATTTTTTTTTATTATTATTCTTTTAATTGGTTTATATCATGAATGAAACCAAAACATATTAAATTGAACAAATTAAATAAGGATTATAGTTTAAAAAAACATTTGATTTGCATTCAAAAAATATTGAATACTACAATTTATCTTAAATAAGAAGCAATTTTGCATTTAATTTCGACTTAAAAGAAAGAGTATAAATACTCCTTATTTAAAATAATTAACATAAATAAATTAATTGAAACCAAAAAGAGGTATATCACTGTTAATGATAACATTGAATTATGAATTCCAATTAAAGAAATATAAAGTTTTAAATTGGGCTGCTAACTTAATTTATAGTGGTTTAATTCCATTAATATTTCTATTTATATAGTTTAATTAAAACATTACATTTTCACTGTAAAAATAAAAAAACTTTTTTTTTATAAATATCTAAAGATAATACTATCTCCTTAATATCTTCAATATTATGCTCTAATTATAAGCTATTTAAATAAATTAACAATAATATAAATAAAAAAATTATAATTCATAAAATAAATCTAAATAAATAAACCTTAAAATTATTTATTTGGTAAATATTATAAAAAATAGAATAATTTTTTATTACAGAAAATATCCCCCAACCTCTATATAATTCTCTTCAACCAAAATCAATATTTTTTAATAATTTTTGACCATAATTTAAAAAATAATATCTTAAACCATAAGTTCTTAAATTAGGCATAAATCATATTAAACATAAAAATATTCTTAAATTATAAGTAAATAAATGTTTATTTAAAGAATAAATATTTATATTTCTAATAATATAACCTATAAATAATCCAATTAATACCACATAAATCACCATTAATTTTAAATTTAAGGGTAAATAAATCATATATGGATAATAAAAAATTAATCACATTAATATTCTCCCACTAACAACTCTCATAAATAATAAAATTAATATACTTTTAATTATAACATAATCCTCATCATATAAATTATAGATAGACAACAAATTAAAATCATTAACTATTAGATACATTACTAGCCGAATTGTATAAAATATAGTTAAACCTGTGGAGACATAATATAAAAAAAAAATTAAAATATTAAAATTTCTAAATCTCAATATTTCTAAAATTAAATCTTTTGAATAAAACCCAGCTAAAAAGGGAATACCACACAATGCTATATTAGAAATATTTATACACAAACAAGTTATAGGAACATATAAGCTGATGCCACCCATATAACGAATATCTTGTATATCATTTATTAGGTGAATAATAACACCAGCACATATAAATAATAAAGCTTTAAATATTGCATGGGTTAGTAAATGAAAAAAAGCTAATAATGGTATTCCTATTCTTAAAATTCTTATTATTAACCCTAACTGACTTAAAGTAGATAAAGCAATAATTTTTTTTAGGTCAAACTCATAATTAGCTCTAATTCCAGCTATAAATATAGTTAAACTTGAAATCAATAATAAAAACTTAAAAAATAAAGTATCAGATAATAGTAAGTTAAATCGAATTAATAAATAAACCCCAGCTGTAACTAACGTAGAAGAATGAACTAAAGCAGAAACAGGGGTGGGCGCAGCTATAGCCGCAGGCAATCAAGATCTAAAAGGAATTTGAGCTCTTTTAGTTATCGCAGCTAAAATCACCATAATTCTAATAAAAATCATACAAAAATCATTTTTTATAAATTCTAAATAAAAAATATAGTTTCATCTACCATAATTTATTATTCAAGAAATAATTATTAAAATCAAAACATCACCAATACGATTAGATAAAACAGTTAATATACCAGCATTATAAGACTTTAAATTTTGATAATAAATAACTAAACAATAAGAAACTAACCCTAAACCATCTCAACCTAATAAAATTCTAATTATATTTGGACTAATAATCAATAAAATCATAGAAAAAACAAATAATAAAACTAAAATAATAAATCGAGATAAATTTAATTCAGAACTTATATAACTTTTTCTATAATAAATAACTACTGAAGAAATTAAACAAACAAACATTATAAATAATAAAGATATTCAATCTAATAAAATTGATATGACAATTCTTAAAGAATTAAAAGAAATAATTTCTCACTCCAAAAATAAAACTATATTATTCATAATAAAATATATTAAAAAAAAAAAATTTAATGTTATCAAAACAAATAAAAAAAAGAAAGAAAGAAAACAAATAGATAAATAATTTTTATTAATAATTTAAAATGAATTTTATTCATATTTTTGATACCACAAATCAATATTTTAATTAAATTATTTAAATAAAATCAAATTATTCTATAATCAATTTTTATAACTATAATATTTAAAGGTAATCAATGTAATATTAATAATAAATACTCACGAGATGTCCCCATATAAAATCTATATATACCTTGATAATATTTTCCATGTTGAACATAAGAATATAAATACAATCTATAGCCAGCTCTAAAAAAAGAAACTAACATTAATATTAACATAGATAAAGAACTTCATCTAATAATTCTTCTAATTAACATAATTTCACCCATTAAATTTAAAGATGGTGGAGCAGCCATATTTGAGGATAGTAATAAAAATCACCACAAACTTATAGAAGGTATAAAATTAATTATACCTTTATTAATCATCAATCTTCGACTTCCAATTCGCTCATAATTAATATTAGCTAAACAAAATATCCCAGAAGAACACAATCCATGACCAATTATCAACAAATAGGAACCCAAAAATCCCCAATAATTTATAATTATAATCCCACAAATTACAAATCTTATATGGGCAACAGAAGAATACGCAATTAAAGATTTAATATCAACCTGACAAAAACACTTTAAGCTAATATAAAATCCACCAATTAATCTAATAACAATTCAAATATAATTTAATTTTATGTTAATTTCTTGTAAAAAAATTATAACACGCAATAACCCATAACCCCCCAATTTTAATATAATTCCAGCTAAAATTATTGAGCCAGAAACAGGAGCTTCAACGTGGGCTTTAGGTAATCATAAATGAGTAAAATATATAGGTATTTTTACTAAAAAAGCTAAAATTATTCTAATATATAATAAATATAAATTTATATTATAAAATTTTAAAAAATAAATTATAATACAATTAACTTGATTGTAAACATAAAAAATCCCCATCAATAAAGGTAAAGAAGCAAACAATGTGTAAAATAATAAGTATATTCCAGCTTGAATTCGCTCTGGTTGATAGCCTCAACCCACAATTAATATTAATGTGGGAATTAATCTACCTTCAAAAAACAAATAAAATATAAATAAATTTATAACTCTAAAAGTCAAATATAGCATCAATAATAAAATAATAATATTAAATAAAAAAAAATTAATATAAAATTTTAATTTAAATAAATTTTCTCTGGCTATAACTATTAAAATACAAATTCAAATTCTTAATAAAATTAACCCATAAGATAATAAATCACATGAATATATATATCTTAAATTACTATAACTATTAATATTTAAAGTTAAATTTATAAAAAAAAATATTATTAAAAATATAACTATTTGAACCATTCAAAATATATTTTTTATAAAACATAATGGAATCATAAAAATTATTATCAATAAAAATTTTATCATTTATAATAAATTAAATCTTTTAAAATAATCATTACCATGTGTACGAATTAAAGAAACTAAAATTGAAAGACCTAAAGCACCCTCACAAACTGAAAACACCAAAAAAACCATTAATATATAAGTTTCATAATTTAATATTAATAAATAACTTAATAAAAAAAAAAAAATTCTTAATACTATAAACTCCAATCTCAATAAAATAATTAATAAATGTTTATATTTAGAAACAAAAATTAAATTACCAATAATAAATATAAAAATAATAATGATATACATATATTTTATTATCATTAGTTTTTATAGTTTAAAAAAAACATTGGTCTTGTAAACCAAAATTAAGAATTTTCTTTAAAAACTTCAAAGAAAAAGAAAAATCTTTATCAATAATCTCCAAAATTATAATTTTATGTTAAACTATTCTTTGACATAATAAAAATATTTTTATCGATATTAATATTCAATTTAACAATTTTTATAATAATTTTAAACCACCCACTTTCAATTGGATTAATAATTTTATTGCAAACTTTATTAATATGTTTATTATCAGGAATATTAATCAAAACATATTGATTTTCATATATTCTATTTTTAACATTTTTAGGAGGATTATTAGTACTTTTTATTTATGTGTCCAGAGTTGCATCAAATGAAATATTTAAATTATCAATTAATATAAAAATATTAATAATAATTTTCTTATTAATAATTAGAATTAATCAAATTTATTTATATATTTTTGAAAATTTAAATTGAATGAATTTAAGAAATAATATTAGAGATAATGATAATATATTAAATATAACATTTTTTAATAATGATAATAAAATTAACTTAAACAAATTTTACAATAATCAAACATATATAATTATAATAATATTAGTAATTTATTTATTTATTTCCTTAGTAGCAATTGTAAAAATTACTAACATTTTTTATGGCCCTTTACGATCAATTTAAAAACTTTTAAAAATAAATTATATTATTTAATAATTACTTTTATTAACAAAAAAAAATGAAATGATAAATAAAAATTTTTCAAATTTACGAAAAGTTCACCCAATCATCAAAATTATTAATGGAGCTTTAATTGACTTACCATCCCCATCTAATATTTCTTCTTGATGAAATTTTGGGTCTTTGCTAGCATTATGTTTAATTATTCAAATTATTACAGGATTATTTTTAACTATGTATTATACAGCTAATATTGAATTAGCTTTTTATAGAGTAAACTATATTTGTCGAAATGTTAATTATGGGTGATTAATTCGAACTTTACACGCAAATGGGGCATCATTTTTTTTTATTTGTGTATATATTCACATTGGCCGAGGTATTTATTATGAATCATTTAATTTAAAGCATACTTGAATAGTAGGAGTTATTATTTTATTTTTACTAATAGCAACTGCATTTATAGGTTACGTTTTACCTTGGGGGCAAATATCATTTTGAGGGGCTACAGTTATTACTAATTTACTGTCAGCAATTCCTTATTTAGGAAACATATTAGTTAGTTGAATTTGAGGTGGATTTGCAGTAGATAATGCCACACTAACTCGATTTTATACATTTCATTTTCTTTTACCTTTTATTTTATTAATAATAACTATAATTCATTTACTTTTTTTACATCAAACTGGATCAAATAACCCCTTAGGATTAAACAGAAACCTAGATAAAATCCCCTTTCATCCCTTTTTTACATATAAAGATCTAATTGGGTTTATTATATTAATATTTTTTCTAATTATATTAACTCTAATTAATCCAAATATATTAGGTGACCCTGATAATTTTATTCCAGCTAACCCATTAGTAACCCCAGTTCATATTCAACCAGAATGATATTTCTTATTTGCTTATGCAATTTTACGATCAATTCCTAATAAATTAGGAGGGGTAATCGCTTTAGTTATATCAATCCTTATTTTAATTATTTTACCTTTTACATTTAATAAAAAAATTCAAGGAATACAATTCTACCCTGTTAATCAAATATTATTTTGAATTTTCATTACAATAGTGATTTTATTAACCTGAATTGGAGCACGACCAGTAGAAGACCCTTATATTATCACTGGACAATTATTAACATTTTTTTACTTTTCATATTTTATTATTAACCCATTATTAAGTAAATACTGAGATAAACTAATTTTTAATTAATTAATGAGCTTGTTTAAAGCATTTGTTTTGAAAACTTAAGAAAGAATAAATAATTCTATTAATTTAATTATACTAAAAATAATATAATTATTTATAATAAAAAAATTTTTAAACCCATATAAAATAATAAAAAATTTAATGAAATTGGTAAATACCCTTTTCAAGATAAATATATCAATTTGTCATAACGATACCGAGGTAAAGTACCTCGAACTCAAATAAATACAAAAGAAATAAAAACTAATTTTAAATAAAAAAATAAAGTTATATTATATCCACCTAAATAAATTAAAACAAATAACATGCTTATAAATAAAATTCTAGAATACTCAGCTAAAAAAATCAAAGCAAAACCACCTCTTCTATACTCAACATTAAATCCAGAAACTAACTCTCTTTCACCCTCAGCAAAATCAAAGGGAGTACGATTAGTTTCAGCTATTCTAGAAGATAATCAACATAAACCTAAAGGAAATATAATAAATAAAAATCAAATTATACTTTGATATTCTATAAACTTAACTAAATTAAAATCTATAATTAAAATAATTCTAGATAAAAAAATTAAAGCTAAACTAACCTCATAAGAAATAGTTTGAGCGACTGAACGTAAACCACCTAATAAAGCATAATTTGAATTTGAAGATCAACCAGCAACCATAACAGTATAAACACCTAAACTTGTACAACAAAAAAAAAATAAAATACCCAAATTAAAACTAATTAAATTAAAATAATAGGGAATTAATATTCAAATCATTAAAGACAAAATAAATCTAATTACAGGAGAAAAATAATAAGAAAAATAATTAGAATTTATAGGAAAAGTTTGTTCTTTAGTAAATAACTTAATAGCATCTGAAAAAGGTTGTAAAATTCCAATTAAACCAACTTTATTAGGTCCTTTACGAACCTGAATATAACCTAAAACTTTACGTTCTAATAAGGTTAAAAATGCTACCCCAATTAAAACCCCTAAAATTAAAATTAATAAACCAATAATAATCAAAATAATATCACTTATAAACAATACTATCTATATAATTAAATTATATATTTATGAATTCTAAAATCATTACATTTTTCTGCCAAAATAGTAACAATATTATCTTAATAAAATTAAATTATAACATGTTATATATATATATATATACATATATACCATATTTAAAAAATAAAAAAATTTTAATTTTATATTAATAAAATTCAAAAATTAAATAATTTAATTAAAATATTTGATCCTTTCGTACTAAAATATTTTATATTTTAAAAGATAGAAACCAACCTGGCTCACACCGGTTTGAACTCAGATCATGTAAGATTTTAATGATCGAACAGATCAAAAATTTTAAACTTTTGCATTTAAATTTTATCTTAATCCAACATCGAGGTCGCAAACTTTTTTTCTTATTTGAACTAAAAAAAAAAATTACGCTGTTATCCCTAAGGTAATTTAATCTTATAATCATTATTAATGGATCAAATATTCAATTATTTTTGTTAAACTTTTAAAAAAAGTTTTATTTATTTTTTTATCACCCCAACAAAATAAATAATTTTATAATAATATTTAATTATAATATAAATAATTTTTTAATAAAAATATTTATAAAACTCTATAGGGTCTTCTCGTCTTTTTAATTTATTTTAACTTTTTAAATAAAAAATTAAATTCTATATAATAAATAAGAGACAGTATATTTCTCATTCAATCTTTCATACAAGTCACCAATTAAGAGACTAATGATTATGCTACCTTTGTACAGTCAAAATACTGCAGCCCTTTAATTTATTAAATCAGTGGGCAGATTAGACTTTAAATATAATACAAAAAGACATGTTTTTGATAAACAAGTGAAAATAAATATTTGCCGAATTCCTTTTAATTAATTTAATTATTAATAAAAACTTAAAATTAAATAATAAATAATATACTAATTTTATCATTATTTCTAAATTTTTTTAATTTTAAATAATATTTATATAAAAAATTAAATATAATTTTTTAAATTTTATTAAATATGAAATTATTTATAATAAAATAAAATTTATTAACAATATAAATTATAAAATTTTCAAAAATTAAAAATTATATTATAATAGTTTAATTTAAAGCTTATCCCTTAAATTATAAAATTTAAATTAATAATTTAATTAACAAATTAATTAAATTATTTAATAAATTTAAAATTAAATTTTTTTCTATAAAAACTAGATATATTTAAAAACGAATAACATTTCATTTCAAAATAATTATTTAAAATAATTTTGCTACAATAACTTTATTAATTATTTAACTCTTTTAAATTCGAGAAATTAACCACTAAATTAAAAATTTTTAATAAACTCTGATACACAAGATACAATAAATAAAATTTACTTTAATAAAAATTTATTTTCAAATATTTCAAAATTCTTTCACAATACTAATTAACTATAAACTTATAAATTTTTTCTTTAAAAAATACTTTAACCCCCATTAAAATATTAATAAATTAAAATTATTTTTATTATTAATAAAATTATTAATTTATCTTTTTCAAATTAATTAATATTATTAATATCTTTTCAATGTAAATGAAATACTTTATCAAGCTCTAATTTGTTCTTTCTAGAAACACTTTCCAGTACCTCTACTTTGTTACGACTTATTCCAATTTATATATGAAAGCGACGGGCAATATGTACATATTTTAAATTTTAATCATTTTAACAAACTAAATAAAATTACATTTAAATCCACTTTCATTTAAATATTACAAAATAAAATTCATTTAAATAAATTTATTGTAATCCATTATATTCTTAATTATAATCTGCATCTTGATTTGATTTAATTTTTATTAAAAATTTTAAAATATTATAATTATTAAAAAATATTTTTTTAACAACGATATACAAAATCTTAAATTAAGTAAATTTATTCGTGGATTATCAATTAATAAACAGATTCCTCTAAATAAACTAAAATACCGCCAAAATATTTAAGTTTCAATAAATAATTATATACTATTTTAGTATTTTTAATTTAAATTTTAAATAATAGGGTATCTAATCCTAGTTTAATAATAAAATTTATTAAATCATAAATATAAATAAATAAATTAATATAAAATTAAAATTTCACCTAATAATTTTAATTCAAAATTAATTAAAAATTTAATTATTAAATAACTAATAAAATTTAATTTAATTTTTGTATAACCGCAACTGCTGGCACAAAATTTGTTAATAATTTTTATATTACTAAATCTTAATTTCTTAAATTTTTAATATTAATTACTATAAATAATAATATTTACTATTATTAAAATAAAAAATATTAAACACTAAAATTTATATGTAAAATAAATTTTAAAATAAATTTTTATAAACTATATAAAATTTATCTAT